TTAATTACTATTAGAATAGAAGACAAAAAGAATAATAAATCTAACAAGGGGATTATGATACATCTATTTGATTTTTAAAGATTAATAAGTCCATTTATTTAGTTTGGCGTTTCTTGTACCTATTTTTTATTCTATTTCTATTAGGTTCTATTCTATATATTTCTATTAGGTTGTATATTAATATTCGATATATATTTACTTAAAGATACTTAGTATAATTATATAATATATATAATAGAAATAATCAAAATACCGAATATTCTAAGATATCTTTAGAATTCAGAATATAATAATAACAGATACAAATATTAAATTGAGGTACCCCTTTTATGACAACTTTCAATAACTTACCCTCTATTTTTGTGCCTTTAGTAGGCCTAGTCTTTCCGGCACTTGCAATGGCTTCTTTATTTCTTCATATTCAAAAAAATAAGATTTTTTAGATCGGATGAGACCTAATCGTCTCACTCCTTTTTTATTTTAAAAACTTCGATTTGATAAGACCCTTTTGGTAGAATATTGTATATATAACACATAGATTCCTACAAACATAACTAAAAAAAGCTCTTATGCGTGTGTAAACGTATTATATGGGTATGCTCTTTGGAAAAATGGATCGTCATCGCATCGGGTCGATGTACGAAATTCAAGTCAATTTATTTATTTGTATTTTATTTATTTGTATTTTATTTATTTGTATATAGTTATAGGGGATCATATAAAGGAAGGAAATATTATTATTTTAGATATAAACAATTCTATGAATTACTCCTACGGTAAAGGTTCACAACAAAATAGTTGATGAGAGTTACTTTGAAAACAAAAAAAGGAAAGTCATATTTTCTCAATTTCAAAAAATTTTATAACTGGATCTAATATATATGAGTTGGCGATCAGAATCTATATGGATAGAATTTATAACGGGGTCTCGAAAAACAAGTAATTTCTGCTGGGCCTTTGTCCTATTTTTAGGTTCATTAGGATTCTTATTGGTTGGAACTTCCAGTTATCTTGGTAGAAATTTTATATCGTTATCCGCGTCTCAGCAAATCATTTTTTTTCCACAAGGGATTGTGATGTCTTTCTATGGGATCGCAGGTCTCTTTATTAGTTGCTATTTGTGGTGCACTATTTTGTGGAATGTGGGTAGTGGTTATGATCTTTTCGACCGAAAAGAAGGAATAGTGCGTATTTTTCGTTGGGGATTTCCTGGAAAAAGTCGTCGCATCTTTTTACGATTCCTTATGAAAGATATTCAGTCCATCAGAATAGAAGTTAAAGAGGGTGTTTCTGCTCGGCGTGTCCTTTATATGGAAATTCGAGGTCAAGGGGCTATTCCTTTAATTCGTACTGATGAGAATTTTACTACCCGCGAAATTGAGCAAAAAGCTGCTGAATTGGCTTACTTCTTGCGTGTACCAATTGAAGTATTTTGAAATGAATTCATTTTAAAAAACGAAATGCTTTGACAGTAGGTTTTGTCAATTGAACATTCATCCATTCTTTTATGCTCATTTTTTTTATATATTTGATAGAAAAGAAAGGGAGTTTCTTCGTCTCAAAAATCGAATAATTTTTTTTATTTGAAAAATTTTCAAAAGTTCTTTTATCTTATTGATCGAAAAAAGGGGGAATAACATCCTGGAAATCTAATTTTTTTCTAGATTCAAATTGGAAGTGTATTCTGAGTCTATTTCTGTCTTTTTTTCTAGATTCAAAGCAAAGACTAAGTATTGAATCAAAATAAAAAGATAAAATGGATTCCTAGGCTCAATACATTCTATTCGAATTCGAATAGAAACTCATGCTCGATAGAAATATTAGATCTAATAGACTCAACAAATGCAGTGGGTTCATTAACAATTCACAGATTCAAAATGGCAAAAAAGAAAGCATTCATTCCTTTTTTTTATTTTACATCTATAGTCTTTTTCCCCTGGTGGATCTCTCTCTGCTGTAATAAAAGTTTGAAAATTTGGATTACTAATTGGTGGAATACTAGACAATGCGAAACTTTTTTGAATGATATTCAAGAAAAAGGTGTTCTAGAAAAATTCATACAATTAGAAGACCTATTCCAGCTGGATGAAATGATAAAGGAATACCCAGAAACCAATTTACAACAATTTCGTCTAGGAATCCACAAAGAAACGATCCAATTTATCAAGATACACAATGAGTATCATATCCATACAATCTTGCACTTCTCGACAAATCTAATATCTTTCGTTATTCTAAGTGGTTATTCCTTTTGGGGTAAGGAAAAGCTTTTTATTCTGAATTCTTGGGTGCAAGAATTCCTATATAATTTAAGTGATACAATTAAAGCTTTTTCGATTCTTTTATTAACTGATTTATGTATCGGATTCCATTCGCCTCACGGTTGGGAACTAATGATTGGTTATATTTACAAGGATTTTGGGTTTACTCATTATGAGCAAATTTTATCTGGTCTAGTTTCTACCTTTCCAGTCATTCTTGATACAATTTTTAAATATTGGATCTTTCGTTATTTAAATCGTGTATCTCCGTCACTTGTAGTGATTTATCATGCAATAAATGACTAAAAAATTATTAACTTATCCAATTCGAATTTATACATAATAACCAAATCAAAGTCGTATTTACTTTACTCTTTTTACCCCTGAGGGGATTCCTTGTATATTTCAACAAAAAAATTGGATTTTATTTTGTCAGTAAATGTAAATAGCAGAATTGTGGCTAGGGACGTATATTACTGACCTACCTAACTTTATTGTAGAAATTTTCGGGATAAATGATCGGACCATGCAAACTAGAAATACCTTTTCTTGGATAAGGGAAGAGATTACTCGCTCCATATCTATCTCACTCATCATATATATAATAACTTGGGCATCTATTTCAAGTGCATATCCGATTTTTGCCCAGCAGAATTATGAAAATCCACGAGAGGCAACTGGGCGTATTGTATGTGCCAATTGCCATTTAGCTAGTAAGCCCGTCGATATTGAGGTTCCACAAGCGGTACTTCCTGATACTGTATTTGAAGCAGTTGTTAAAATTCCTTATGATATGCAACTAAAACAAGTTCTAGCTAATGGTAAAAAAGGAGCTTTGAATGTGGGAGCTGTTCTTATTTTACCGGAGGGGTTTGAATTAGCCCCTCCCGATCGTATTTCACCCGAGATGAAAGAAAAGATAGGAAATCTTTCTTTTCAGAATTATAGCCCCAATAAAAAAAATATTCTTGTGATAGGTCCTGTTCCTGGTCAAAAATATAGTGAAATAACCTTTCCTATTCTTGCCCCTGACCCTGCTACTAATAAAGATGTTCACTTCTTAAAATATCCTATATATGTAGGTGGAAACAGGGGAAGGGGCCAGATTTATCCTGATGGTAGCAAAAGTAACAATACAGTTTATAACGCTACGGCAGGAGGGATAATAAGCAAAATTTTACGAAAAGAAAAGGGGGGGTACGAAATAACCATAGTGGATGCATCGAATGAACGCCAAGTGATTGATATTATCCCTCGAGGCCTAGAACTTCTTGTTTCAGAGGGCGAATCCATTAAACTCGATCAACCATTAACAAGTAATCCTAACGTGGGTGGGTTTGGTCAGGGGGATGCGGAAATAGTACTTCAAGATCCATTACGTGTCCAAGGCCTTTTGTTCTTCTTAGCATCGGTTGTTTTGGCACAAATTTTTTTGGTTCTTAAAAAGAAACAGTTTGAGAAGGTTCAATTATCCGAAATGAATTTTTAGATCTGTCTATTTAGCTTTATCAAATTCGTAAAAAAGAACCGAAAAAATTATGAAAAGCCTTTTGCCTCTCTTTAGATTTTCTATTCCTTTTCGACCAGGTGTCGGGAATTACTTGTATCACAGTCCTAATTTTAGTATGTATATTGAGACGAATTCACTTTACCCACCCTTCTTTATTTTTAAATAAAAATTTGAAAAATAGGAAGGGGGTGTGAGGTAACTCTGTCGTTATTAACCAATTAAAATTGATAGAATGTATCAATAATCAAGAGTTTTTTTCTATTAGAATGGAAAAATTTGACTAGATACTAAAATAAGGAAAGCAAGCGTAGAAAAAAAGGGAACCATAAATCGGCGAAACAACAAATTTTAGGGACTATAGGGAGTATTATTTATCTTGCTAGTCTTCGACACAAGAAAAGGATGTCTAAAATTCCTTTTCTTGTGTCGATCTTGTCCTTCTTTATTCCATTCGTTAAAAATCCCTATTCTTAGTTTACATATATATTAATGAATATTATATATAATTATTAATTAATAATATAATAGTAGTTCCTTTTTGTAGTTTTATTTATTTTTATTTAAATTTTGATGAAATACTAAATAAATAAAAATAAATCAGAAAAAGCTTCTATTTAGTTTAGTATAGACAAAATTTTAATGATAGATCTACTAAATAAAAAATATTGTACCAGCTGGGAAAGCAGGAAAAGGAAATTAAGTGATCCCCCCCCTTTTTTTATTCTATCTTTGAAAGGTTTATAAATACTATATGTTCGCAATCTACTAATCTAATTAAGTTCATTTTTCAAAAACACGCTAAAAATTTGTTCTGATTATTAGCAGTTCAACGGGACCCCCCCGCGAATCAGAAAAAGAAGGAAGAGTTGGGCCCCGTTGAGTTCTTATGTTTTCACGTCTCTAAATAAGTTCATCCAATTTCTACAGGGATGAACCTAATCCTGAATATGAACCATAAAAGAAAATACCTATTAAACCGATCACAAGAATACCAGCTACAGTACCTATTACCCAAAGAGGAATCCTTCCAGTAGTATCAGCCATTTATTCTGCCTCCCTCCACATTTCATCGAGTGGTCATGCTAGAAACATAAACAGTCAGAGATAATTATGATATATAATCCATCCGAATGGGATAAGAAAATTACTACTCTTTCTTTTTTATTATTCTACGCTCTTTTCTTAATTGAAAAAATAATTTGAAAATAAAACAGCAAGTACAAAAATGA